TCTGAAAAAAAAAAATAGAAGAAATCAAATCATACTTTCATACAATATCTTAATTGAATTCTATGTAATGATCAATAATTTCAGTTTAATTAAAATTCTACATCTGCGCATATTAAAATCCTAGCAAGAATTTTTTATTCCATTTCTACAGATATTTTTGGAATTGACGAACAGCCAATACTAATCATAGTGTTTATTAGTGTCGAATCGAAAATGGGGCGTGGCCAAGCGGTAAGGCAACGGGTTTTGGTCCCGCTATTCGGAGGTTCGAATCCTTCCGTCCCAGAGCATAATATCCAGTCATGATGGATATTTTATTTGTTTGAATACAAATTTTATATCATAATAAAAAAACCTTTTTTTGTTTTTATTGTAATCACTGTGGATAATAATTGCATAAAAAAAATATATTTTATTATTAATATTTAATAATTGAATATTAATATATTAATAAAAATAGATTTCTTATTCTTAATTTCTTCTACTATTTTTTTCTAATATTTTTTTGTATTGTATCTTTTGGAAAATAAATTTATTTTGACTATTTTATTTTATAAACTATCCAAATCGATTCAAATAGAATAGAAAATCTTTTATTCATACAATATCGAATTAATTTGAATTTTTTTGAGACTCCTTCACTTTATAAATTGTCCATTCATATAGAAGGAAAACCTAGAAAGAAGTAAAAAGGATAGATTATTATGTATAGATTGAATCAATGACTATTCACGATTTCATATAATTGATAATTGATTGAATCAATTACATACCGGATCCAAACTAAAGGAATGTTATGGTAAAACTGCGTTTAAAACGATGTGGTAAACAGCAACGTGCGGCTTGAAAGACATGATTAGATTAGCTGTGGATTCTTAATCCGCTATTTTTTCTAGTATATAGAAATCGGGGTGCTCCTGGCTCGACATCGTTTGTTCTGTTCCACTAGAACTCGTTGTTTGGGGGACGGGAGGGGGATTGATGATGTAAATAGTACATGATGGAGCTCGAGTTTATTCATTTATCAGGGGCAAGTATCTAAGGTTAGTGAAGATTAATAAGTTAGAACAACTTCGTAAGTCTATTTTTGAGAGAGAAATCGAAAGGATCCAATTCGAGCAAGGTTCAAAAAAAGTCAAATTTGTTGGAATTGGTAAAACTAGTTCGATCAAAAGTGTATCCGCGGGAATCCATCTTCTATTTGTATAATTCTTTGAGATGAGAAAAAGAAATAAAATGGTATGTTGCTGTCATTTTGAAACGATTATAGATCCCCGAAGTAATGTCTAAACCCAATGATTGAAGGAAAAGCTAAAAGATCCTGGAACAAGTAAATACCGTTTTAAAATTGTCTCAACAATTCGATTAATTAGAATGAAGAAAAAACAGATTCTATAGATTCTAAAGAGGACAGGCAAGAAAGGGGGGTAGAGACCGCTCAATAAATGAAATACTTAAGCTAAGGGTTTTGTTTTCTTTTGAGTTATTTGAAAGTTATTCAATTTGAGTTATGAGGTTGTGAATACGAGGAGTTCTTTTTTTTTTTTTTAAGAAAGAAAAAGAATCAAAAAAATACTTAAATCATAGTCTAATTGATTTGATGATTTTTTTGATATATTTATTTTGATATATGAATTTTAACATCAGAGAATTTTATACATAGACACTAGTTATTTTGAATTTTCTTGAGCCGTACGAGGAGAAAACTTCTTATACGTTTCTAGGGGGGGGGGTATTGTTTATCTATATCTATCCCAATGAGCCGTTTATCGAATCGTTGCAATTGATGTTCGATCCCGAAGAGAGAGAAGAGATCTTCGGAAAGTGGGTTTTTATGATCCAATAAAGAATCAAACCTATTTAAATATTCCCGTTATTATATATTTCCTTGAACAGGGCGCTCAACCTACAGGAACGGTTCAGGATATTTCAAAAAAGGCAGATGTTTTTATGGAACTTTCCCCTAATCAACAAACGAAATTCAATTAATGAAATAAAAAAAGAGGGTGTGGATGACTTGTATATAGATTTATAGAATTCTTTTCTCTTTTATACCCCCCCGTTCTCTTGTTCTATTGATACCTAAATTTTTATTTCTTTTCTTATTGTTGCCATAGAATGCGGTTTTCTATAAGCCACAAAAATTTATTTTTATCGATCTTCAAAATGAACATAACTCCCGAATGCAGTGATTTTTTTAGTAAATAAAAACGAGAAAAAATATTTTAAATAGAGTATTTATATGGTATGATTTTTCATCGAATGACTATTCATCTATTGTATTTTCATGGAAATATAGGAAAAAAAGCTCTATGGAAAAATGGTGGTTCAATTCTATGTTGTTTAATAGGGAATTAGAATACAGGTGTGGGTTAAGTAAATCAATGGATGGTTTCGGTCCTATTGAAAATACCAGTGTAAGTGAAGACCAAATTTTAACGGATATGGATAAAAACATTCATAGTTGGAATGCTAGTGATAATTCTAGTTATAATAAAGTTAGGGATAGTAAAAGGAACAATTATTCCATATATTTTGATAGTGAGAATCAAATTTTAGAGATTGACAATGATAATTCTTTTCTAAGCGAACCAGAAAGTTTTTTTTCTATTTATAGTTTTAATAATTCTAGCTATCTGAATAATGTCTCTAAGAGTGATGATGATCATTCTATGTATGATACTAAATGGAGTTGGAATAATAACATTAATAGGTGCATTGAGAGTTATCTTCATTCTCGAATCTGTATTGATAGTTACAATTTAGGTGATAGTGACAAATACAATGATAGTTACTTTTATAGTTACATTTGTGGTAAGGGCAGAAATTGGAGTGAAAGCGAGAGTTCTAGTATAATAACTAGCACGAATGATACAAATGAGAGTGATTTAATCCGAAAAGAAAGTTCTAATGATCTCGATGAAACTCAAAAATACAAGCATTTGTGGGTTGAATGCGAAAATTGTTATGGATTAAATTATAAAAAATTCTTTAAATCAAAAATGAATATTTGTGAACACTGTGGATATCATTTGAAAATGAGCAGTTCAGATAGAATCGAACTTTCGATTGATTCAGGTACTTGGAATCCTATGGATGAAGACATGGTCTCTCTGGATCCCATTGAATTTCATTCGGAAGAGGAACCTTATAAAGATCGTATTGATTCTTATCAAAGAAAGATAGGATTACCTGAGGCTGTTCAAACAGGCACAGGTAAACTAAATGGTATTCCTGTAGCAATTGGGATTATGGATTTTCAGTTTATGGGGGGTAGTATGGGATCCGTAGTAGGTGAGAAAATCACTCGTTTGGTCGAATATGCTACCAATCAACTTTTACCTCTTATTCTAGTATGTGCGTCTGGAGGAGCACGTATGCAAGAAGGAAGTTTGAGCTTGATGCAAATGGCTAAAATATCTTCTGCTTTATATAATTATCAAACAAGTAAAAAGTTATTCTATGTAGCGATCCTTACATCTCCCACTACTGGTGGGGTGACAGCCAGTTTTGGTATGTTGGGGGATATCATTATTGCTGAACCAAATGCTTACATTGCATTTGCGGGTAAACGAGTAATTGAACAAACGTTGAATAAGACAGTACCCGAGGGTTCACAAGCGTCTGAATATTTATTCCATAAGGGCTTATTTGATTCAATCGTACCACGTAATCCTTTAAAGGAGGTTCTAAGTGAGTTATTTCAGCTCCATGCTTTCTTTCCTTTGACTCAAAATTAAAAATCAAGCAGAGCCAAAAATTCTTTTTTTTATTATTATTATTATTATAATATTCTATAGTCATTATATATATATGCACTTAGCTATACTTAGTATAATTTTTTCAAATATACTTAGTATAAGTATAAGTATATATGAATTCTAGTGATTATAGACTATCTTTATAAGACTATAAGAATAATAAAAATATGAAATTACAAAAATTTTTATTTTTTTAATATAACAAAAAAAATATCAGGTGCAAATATTAAATCGAGGTACCCATTTTATGATTAACTTACCCTCCATTTTTGTGCCTTTAGTGGGCCTAGTATTTCCGGCCATTGCAATGACTTCTTTATTTCTTCATGTTCAAAAAAACAAGATTTTTTAGATACGCTGCGGGCAGTCGAGTAGGGAAAATCTCATATATTTTTTTAGCTCTGGAAGCTATTCGATGAATTACTACTAAAGGTTTACGTCAAAATAGTGCTAGTTGATGAAAGTTACTTCGGAAACAAAGAAAAGTAAAGTTAAATTCATTTTCATTTGCTTGGGTTATTTATTCTACCAATTCCAATAAAATAGAACTGGATCTAATATGAGTTGGCGATCAGAACGTATATGGATAGAACTTATAACGGGGTCTCGAAAAACAAGTAATTTCTGCTGGGCCTTTATCCTTTTTTTAGGTTCATTAGGGTTCTTATTGGTTGGAACTTCCAGTTATCTTGGTAGGAATTTGTTATCTTTATTTCCGTCTCAGCAAATTATTTTTTTTCCACAAGGGATCGTGATGTCTTTCTACGGAATTGCGGGTCTCTTTTTTAGTTCTTATTTGTGGTGTACAATTTCGTGGAATGTAGGTAGTGGTTATGATAGATTCGATAGAAAAGAGGGAATAGTGTGTATTTTTCGTTGGGGATTTCCTGGAAAAAATCGTCGTATTTTTCTCCGATTCCTTATGAAAGATATTCAGTCCATCAGAATCGAAGTTAAAGAGGGTATTTATGCTCGTCGTGTTCTTTATATAGAAATAATAGGACAGGGGGCCATTCCCTTGACTCGTATTGACGAGAATTTGACTCCACGAGAAATTGAACAAAAAGCTGCAGAATTGGCCTATTTCTTGCGTGTACCAATTGAAGTATTTTGAAAAAAAAAAAATGTCTCTATTTTGATGGGCATTCTTTGGTTTCGAAATCCGACTAACTAAACTAATATTCATTACGCGAAGTGCTCTTTCGTGTATTCGTCAAAAGAGGTAATTAATTGTTTCGAATTTTAACAATTGATATCTTTTTAAACAATATTTTTTTAGTCATTCGAATTGACAGTGGATTCTTTCGCTTTCTTATTCTATAATTATGTATGTATTCAAGGACTAAATAAAATCTCGAATTGCAAATAAAAAAACGTGGGAATAGATTTAGATATTTATATAATATATAGATATAGGCTCTATGACTTGTAATAGAACTTATGCTTGATAAAAATATTATTATCAGATAGAGTTGACGAATGAGGTGAAGTTGAGTTCATTAAAGACGAAAAATGCCAAAAAAGAAAGCATTCATTCCCCTTCTATATCTTACATCTATAGTCTTTTTGCCCTGGTGTATCTCTTTCACATTTAATAAAAGTCTGGAATCTTGGGTTACTAATTGGTGGAATACTAGGCAATCCGAAAATTTCTTGAATATCATTCAAGAAAAGAGTATTCTAAAAAAATTCATAGAATTCGAGGAACTGTTCCTTTTGGATGAAATGCTAAAGGAATACCCTGAAACACGTCTACAAAACCTTCGTACCGCAATCTACAAAGAAACCATCCAATTGATCAAGACACACAACGAAGATCGTATCCATACGATTTTGCACTTCTCGACAAATATAATCTGTTTCATTATTCTAAGTGGTTATTCTATTATAGGTAATCAAGAACTTATTATTCTTAATTCTTGGGTTCAAGAATTCCTCTATAACTTAAGTGACACAATAAAAGCTTTTTCTATTCTTTTATTAACTGATTTATGTATAGGATTCCATTCGACCCATGGTTGGGAACTAATGATTGGTTCTGTCTATAAAGATTTTGGATTTGCTCATAATGATCAAATTATATCTGGTCTTGTTTCTACTTTTCCAGTAATTTTAGATACAATTTTAAAATATTGGATTTTCCGTTATTTAAATCGCGTATCTCCGTCACTTGTAGTGATTTATCATTCAATGAATGACTGAAAAAACGATCCACTGATCCAATTATAAATATGATAAATATAAAGTTTGTTATTTTGTACAAAAGCTAAACATTAAAAAATTGACTTATTCTAGTTCTAGGAAAATTTTTTTCAGTAAATAGCAGAATCATAGATAGGGAACTATGCCAGCGACCTACCTAATTTTATTGTATAAATTTTCAGGATCAATGATTGGACTATGCAAACTAGAAATGCCTTTTCTTGGATAAAGGAAGAGATTACTCGATCAATTTCCGTATCGCTCATGATATATATAATAACTCGAGCACCCATTTCAAATGCATATCCCATTTTTGCACAGCAGGGTTATGAAAATCCGCGCGAAGCAACGGGCCGTATTGTATGTGCCAATTGCCATTTAGCTAACAAGCCCGTGGCTATTGAGGTCCCACAAGCGGTACTTCCTGATACTGTATTTGAAGCGATTGTTCGAATTCCTTATGATATGCAAGTGAAACAAGTTCTTGCTAATGGTAAAAAGGGGGCTTTGAATGTGGGGGCTGTTCTTATTTTACCGGAGGGTTTTGAATTGGCCCCCCCCGATCGTATTTCGCCTGAGATTAAAGAAAAGATAGGTAATCTGTCTTTTCAAAGCTATCGTCCCACAAAAAAAAATATTCTTGTGGTAGGCCCTGTTCCTGGTCAGAAATATAGTGAAATAACCTTTCCTATTCTTTCCCCAGATCCCGCTACTAAGAGAGATGTTCACTTCTTAAAATATCCTATATACGTAGGCGGGAACAGGGGGAGGGGTCAGATTTATCCCGATGGGAGCAAGAGTAATAATAATGTTTATAATGCTACAGCTGCGGGTATAGTAAACAAAATCATACGAAAAGAAAAGGGGGGATACGAAATAACTATAGTGGATACATCAGATGGGCGTGAAGTGATTGATATTATACCCCCAGGACCAGAACTTCTTGTTTCAGAGGGTGAACCTATAAAACTTGATCAACCATTAACGAGTAATCCTAATGTGGGTGGATTTGGCCAGGGGGATGCAGAAATAGTACTTCAAGATCCGTTACGTGTCCAAGGTCTCTTGTTCTTCTTGGCATCTATTATTTTGGCACAAATTTTTTTGGTTCTTAAAAAGAAACAATTTGAGAAGGTTCAATTGTCCGAAATGAATTTTTAGGTCCACGGATTTATCAACATATTACGCTCGTAAAAAGAACTAAATTGTTGTTGATAAATTATGTAATTCTATTCTGTATAATCAAAAAATTATGAAAAGACCTTTCTTTGCTTCTTTCTAGTCTTTTTCGACGATATTTAGAGAATTTCTTATACCGCAGTACTAGTATGTATATTATAGTGTGAAAAAGACTAGACTATTTGACTTTTTTGTTTCTTTTTTTTTTTTTTTTAACCCCAATAAATTAGAGCGGTATGATTATATCACTATTTTCAGATTTCAATGTCCTAGAATAGAAATCTATTAATAGATTTCTATTCTAAATATGAGAAAGAAGATTCGACTCGATACCAAACATAAAATTAATAGACAGAGA